GACCGAGTTGGCACTTCTTTTTTATGTTTTTTTTTGAATTTCAATAAGATTTCCTCCGCTTAATGGATAACCATTTGCTACCAATGGAGAATTTCTTATCATCTTAAATTCAGGTGATTGGATTTGCACCAATGGAACCATAAACTTTATACACAATAGAGGGATCTATTTTCTTCTTTTTAGATAGTAAATGGAGTTCCTTCTTCCATTCTATCCTATTTACTGGTACTGATCATTCATACTGGAAAGCGGTTTTCTTGCTTTTTTTTTGTGCCATCTGATGATCTAAACGAGTCGCACATACACCCTAGTACATGTTCCTCGACGCTGAGGACATCCCCGAAGAGCGGGGGATTTCGTGACATTTTGAATTGGCTGTCTTGTATTTCTAATAAGTTGTTTAATGGTTGGCATGTTGAATCATATACATAATGGGCTGGTTTAGATTGATCCTAACCGGATGGTTATGAAATTTTTCTATTTAATAGTAAACGAGGAGATAAAATCTCAAATCACGGATTTGCATAAAATCCATTTTTTTCATCCAACTGCTACAAGATCAACAATTCCATAAGCTTGAGCTTCTGTTGCTGACATAAAAACGTCTCTTTCCATGTCTTCAGATACAACCCATAAAGGTTTGCCCGTCCTTTGTACATAAACCCTTGTGATGGTTTCGCGTAGTTTCAGCAGTTCTTCCGCTTCCAGGACAAATTCTCCCGTTTGCGCCTCATAAAAAGAACTCGCAGGTTGATGGATCATTACCCTGATGATAGAAGGGTTCTCTATCTGGTGTGATGAAAGGAACAGAAACGAAAGATAAAGAATAATAGGAAAAAAGATAGAATTGAACAACCGTACGGGCATCATTTTTTGTGCATTGCATACGGCTCTACAATCAAATTGACCCTTACCTTTCCATTCAAGAAAGATCAAAATAGAATCTCTCAGTTCCAGCTGGGTAAATGATAAAATTGCCACCCTTCCTTTCGGAGGAGTTAAAAAATACTATGATGGCTCCGTTGCTTTCTATTTTAAAATGGATTCTTTTTTTGTCTTTGATTCAGCAATCCCAAAGTTTCTTTTTGATCCAACTAAAAAAGGAAAAGTCTTGTTTTTTCGCACTCTTTTTTTTATAACATAAATATAAATATTGTTAAGAGCCCTTCGGTGTGAAAACAAAAAAGTTTGTGACGCTGAATTGGACTCCCGATAGATAAGAGAAAATCGGGAATACCTTTTATCTCATACTACTCTCTCGATACATAATCTAATCTTTTAGAAAAACCATACAAAACAAAAATTTTTCATATCGAATTCGAAGTGCCATGCTATTATTACTTAATATTCATATGGCGAAGGCATAGTTTTCTTTTTTCTCTCAAATAAAAAACCTCATTGGCGCCAAGCGTGAGGGAATGCTAGACGTTTGGTAATTGCTCCTCCAATCAGGATAAAAGATCCCATTGATGCGGCTAATCCCATGCATATTGTATGGACCTCTGGTCGCACAAATTGCATAGTATCATAAATAGCTACTCCAGGTAGTACCCATCCGCCAGGAGTGTTTAAAAACAAATACAGATCTTTGGTATCATCCTCGATACTGAGATATACCATAAGACCAATAAGTTGATTCGAGATTTCGCTATTAACTTCTTGGCCTAAAAAAAGTAATCTTTCTCGATAAAGTCGGTTGATTAGGGTCAAATTGTATCCCTTAGGAACCGTACATGCACCTTTTGATGCATACGGTTCAAAAAAATTGCGAAAAAAAGAATCAATGTATAGATTCCAGTCCTCTTTCTTTTTTTCCTACTCTTTTTCATAGCAGGTTTTTTCTAACTTCTAATGAAAGGGCTTTTTCTTCGATTTTTCAATAAAGACGAATTTTGACTTCTTTTCTTTCTTCCTTATAATAGAAAAAAGTCAATAAACTTATCGAATTAACTTCTCATTGATGTATTGTTTCATCGAGATTCAATCCAAATCACGATGGTATTTTCTTGTTCCTGAATGGGTCTCTTTGATCTTTTTAGGTTTATGCTCTACTCCGGGTAAAGATCCGCCCGATTTGGATTTGCACATATAGGACAAATCTTCCCATCACCATTTCTTTTTGTTATGACTTTACAAATAACAGGAATAATTTATGATACATGTAGTAATCATAGATATATTACCAATTGGGTTTTTTCTAAACGGAGCCTGGATACTTCATTTTCTTAGTCCAACCAAAGCCAACCATAAATTAGAATAATTTATAATAGTACTACGAATCCCCCCAAACAATGCATCTAATTGCACTTCACGCTCCAATTTTTTGATGATTCAATTTCTCTTTCTTGGGCGAAACAGAGGATATCTCGATCGGGGGAGATAACGGGGAAATCCCATATGACCCAACATATCTGACAAGTCGCACTATACGTCAACCCAAGATGCATCATCCTCTCCGGGACTTCGGAAAGGTACTTTTGGAACACCAATAGGCATAAAT